AAAATTTTTTCTATATCTATATGAATCCTTTTATTTAAAGATTATTTTTTAATTTTTATTAAATCCTATTTTTTTTTAAGAATTCATTTGACTTTGATGTGCATCTGTATGTTAATATAATAGATGCAAGAGTGATTCTTTTTTTGATTCTTTCTTATATGAATCTTCCTTTTTCAAGAATTCATTTGACTTTGATTTCCTTTTATCTTAAAATAAAATAAGATTCAAAAGTGACTTTTTTTTTCAACAAAAATTGGTTCAGTTAATTTATTTAACTGGTCAAATTACTTAAGAGCTATTTCATTCAAGAAACTAAATCAGGGTTCGAATCCTTATGCTTCTTAGTGACTATCTTAGAATTTATAAGAATACGAGATCTATGAGATTGAAAAATAAATCAAATATCATAATAATAATGTTTTTTGGTATCTTATCTTATTTAATTTAAAAATCTTTAGTTTTTTTATTAAGGTTAAATTAAAAAAAACCTATTGATCGATAGAATATGAAATTAGAAAATAAAAAGTCAACTATTTCATATCTTTCCTTCTTGTCTTTAAGTAATTTTATACTTTATATTTCCTTTATTGTTAGGATACTTTTCTCGAGGGATAATGAAAAGTATTTTATAATGAATTGCTAATTATGTCTAGATCGCGTATAAATGGAAATTTTATAGATAAGACCTTTTCAATTGTAGCCAATATATTGTTAGGAATAATTCCAACAACTTCAGAAGAAAAAAAGGCATTTACTTATTACAGAGATGGTGCGATTTGATTCTTTTTTCTTATTTTTTTTTTTTTTAGCCTGTAGTTAAATCTTATAAAAGTGTTGCGGGATAAAAAAAACCTAATAATGAAAAGAAACCTATGCTTAGTGAAGGTGAAGTTTGTGGGGGTAGAACAATCAATGCCTTCTGTCGTGTATCCTCGATTGATGCAATCTCAGATGTTTCAATCGTTAATTTGAGCATTGAGCGAAAGATTAGACCTATAGGTTTCTTTGTATTGCAGGTCTCTAAAAAATACTATATCATATTGAGTATAGGGAAAAAGCACTAGACTCAGAAATCAACAAAACAAAAACTTTGTTCGAAAAACCCCTTATTCTTATAGGTATCGGGACCAACAAGAATGGTTGGGACAACAAACATCCATTTCATTCGTACTTTGGATACCCATATAACCATCAAAGATCGTTGAAGTGACTAATTCTTAGAAAAAGAAAGCGTTAAGAACAAAGAAATTATTGGAGTTACGTTTTTTATCTATTATTAATATGTAGTAATATGATGAGTTGGTGTTAAGAAAAAACCTCTGATGAAAAGGTTGACTAGAGATTTCTTGTAAAAATACTAGCTTCTTTCTGTTCATAAAAAGATGACAAAAGATGACAATAGTTGGATTTTTATTCCAAAGATTTTTTTGCTCAGTATTATGTACTGAAAGTAGGAGCCGTATGACATGAAAATATCATGTACGGTTCTGGAACGGAGATCTTTTCAATAGAATGAACGACCGTAACGAATGCTGGCTCAATCCGAAGGAAATTATGCAGAAGCTTTACAAAGTTATTATGAAGCTACGCGACCAGAAATGGATCCTTATGACCGAAGTTATATACTCTATAACATAGGTCTTATACACACAAGCAATGGAGAACATACAAAAGCTTTAGAATATTATTTTCGAGCACTAGAACGAAATCCTTTTTTACCGCAAGCTTTTAATAATATGGCTGTGATCTGTCATTACGTGCGACTATCTCTACTATAGAAAAAAAATAAATTAGCTAGTAGATACTAGAGAAAATAGGAATTTTACATAGAAATTGTCAAAAACAACAATTTTTATCAGCTGTAGCAAATAAAGAGACTTCATGAGAACCAAAATAGGAAAGAAAAAAGATATAGCCTCTACTTTTCTATTCTATGGATATAAAAAATCAAATTGATAGAGGAAGCACCGTAAAGATCAATTATCGATCTATTGTGTCGATAAAGTTAAGAACTGCTTACTTATGTCATAATAGGGGGCATTAAGTTAGAAATCCACTTGTGTAATAGAGTTGATCTACTAAGATATTAAGCAGCGGTGTAGTATTAAATCCCAAAGATAGTAAGTTCTTTTTCTTAATTGATTGAGAAAATTCTTTTTCAAAGATTCTATAGCGATTTTTTCTATAAAATAGAAAAAGGAGATAGTTACCTCTCAGAAAATCATAAAAATATATGATATAAGCTATATATTATATAAAATACATTTTTTTTTAATTTAATGTATATTTTTATTTTTTTTTTCTGAAGGTGGGAAGAAAAGAAAAAACTGATTGATTATTAATGAAATTAGAGTTTTAAACTTACTGTAATCAACTGATTTTTTATTTTTTTTTTTTTTAACCTTATCAATAATTGAAAAAATCAAGAGAAATTCAATTAGGCAATGCCAATATAGAAGAAATAAGGATATAAAAAAAGAATAGATTACTGAGCCGTATGAAGTAGGAAATTTTCAAGTACAGTTCTAAGGGAAAGAATTTTCTATTCCGACCGGGGAGAACAGGCCATTCTAGAGGGCGATTCTGAAATTGCAGAGGTTTGGTCCAATCAAGCTGCTGAGTATTGGAAACAAGCTATAGCGCTCACTCCAAGTAATTATATTGAAGCACGTAATTGGTTGAAGATCACGAAGGGTTTCGAACTTGAATAAGAAAAGATTATTCTATATTTTCAATTCAATTTAAAAATACACAAAAAGGAGAAAGAAATGTTAATAAAAAAAAAAAAGAAATAGAAATAAAGAGAAGAGTCTTGAGTTACGAAAACTAAGGAAATTGACTCAACAACAAGTTTTTTTTGTCTCTTGCAGATTTTTTATTTCATTATAGAATAGATAGCTGTTCTATGAAATGTTCAATCTAATTCATTCTTAAATTCAAATCGTTCTGGGTTATCTGTATAGTAATATACATCGTAATCGTATACATGTGTTACTGGGGGAGAGAGTCAAGAAATGAATAAGTGAATTTTTCTCACAAAGAGATTTTTTATGTGATTTTATATTATACCTACCAAATCTTAAAAAAAAAGAAAGCAGGGAGGCAAATAATGAGTATCAAATTAAGAAGCCTACCTGAAATTATCAGATATATTAAATATCTTTTAGTGAGAACCAAAATTTTTCTTATAAATTTTGGTTCTATAAAAATTGTTTGTATAAGACCGTTCGGTTATATAAACAATTTTGTAGTAATATTTTTATTACTACTTTTTTGTTTTTCTTTTCATTTTTTATTTTGTTCTATTAGGAAGATTATAGAAAAGGTCTTTATTTGCTTTATGATAATATTTATGATATGATTATTGATTATATTAATAATCAAATAATCAATATTATGTAATAATATTGCGTAAGAAATTAGCAGGATTTAGAATAAAACTAGATTATTATCAGTTGAACCAATGACTATTCATGATTCCATATTGAATAAATTCCATATTTTTAAAAAATAGAAAAGACTATTATGATAAAACTTCGTTTGAGACGATGTGGGAAAAAGCAACGTGCGACTTGAAGAACATAATTTTCTGTGGATTTTGAAATCCACCATTTTCTTTCTATATTCTATATTTTTAGATTCTATCTATATAGAATTTTTAGATTCTATTCTAACTATACATAGTTAGTAGTGAAAATAGAGTAGTGAAAATGCTCTTGGCTCGACATAATTTGTTCTGTTCAAAAACCCAATTTCTAATTACTATTAGATTAGGTTGTCTGTAAATAGTACACGATGGAGCTCGAAGTTTTATTTTTTTATCAAACAAGGGAAAGAATCTAAGGTTAGTGAAAATTAAATTAATTCTAGTTAATTTAGACCAACTTTGTAAGTATATTCTTAGCATCGAAATCAAAAAATAAAAATCCAATCCGAACAAGAAAAAAAATAGAAATTGAATTTGTTGAAATTGGTAAAACTCTTCTGATTTTCAGGTGGAAGGGAAATCAATTCTTCATATTTCTTTTAGAAATTTAAAGAAATCAAAAAGAAGGGGTGTTGCTTTCCCTTTGAAAGGAATAAAGGTCTCCAAAGTAATTTATAAACCTAAAGATTCCAAAAAGAAAAAAAAGGATTCTGGAACAAGAAAATACTTTTTGAAATTATCTCAACAATGTAATGTAATTGGATCAAATTGACAATTCTAAAAAGGTTAGAGATAAAACAAATAAAAGAGTTTAGAGACAGCTCAAGAAATTTTTTCATAAGGATTTTCCTTCAAACTTTCTCAAAATTATTTAATTTAACTTGAGTCATGAGTAAAAAAATATTTTGATATTTTTTATATAACGAAGAGGAAAAAGGACTCTACTTGAATCATAGTCTAGTTCATGATTTTCTTGTCTAAGTCCATTCTACATTCTATACAGAAATTTGAATCATTTTTTTTTCTTGAGCCGTATGAGGTGAAAATTTCATATACGTTTCTAGGGATATTTTTTTTTATCTATCCCAATGAGCCATCTATCGAATCGTTGCAATTGATGCTCGGTCCCGAAGAGAAGGAAGAGATCTTGGAAAAGTAGGTTTTTATGATCCAATAAAAAAAAAAACTTATTTAAATGTTCCTGCTATTCTTTTTTTTCTTGAAAAAGGTGCTCAACCTACAAAGACTGTTCATGATATATTAAAAAGGATGATGTATAATTAATAAGGACAGAATTCTTAAAAGGTTTGGATTAATGAAAGCAAGGAAAGAACAAAAATTTGAAATATAAAAATTAAAAAATAGATACTTTTTAAGTAGGAGAGAGGGATTAGTATCTGTAATAGTTTAGTATAGATTATGTATGGATGATATAAACTGCCTAAACAAGAAAGGAATTCTTGTTTAGGCAAACAACTAAAAATAGAGTAGAAAAACTGATTCATTCGGATCGACATGAGGGTCCAACTCCATTGGATTGCCAGAATCCATGTTGTTTATTTGAAGCAGGTTGACTCCCGTGCTTCTCTCATGAACCCTCTTCCTGCTGAGCCCCTTGGTCCACAGAGAAAAAAAGTAGGGCGGGCTGGTGCTAAAAATTCATCACGGAAGAAAGAACTCATAGAGCCGGGATCCCTAAGGGGATCACTAACTTATAGTAAAACGAATACTAATCTAATAGAATAGAACTATCTTTTCTGTATACTTTCCCCAGTTCCATTGCTACCGCGGGCCTTACGCAATCAATCGGATCATATAGATATCCCTTCAACACAACATAGGTCATCGAAAGGATCTAGGACAATTCACCAAAGCACGAAAGCCAGGATCAGAAAGTTGATTTCTATTTCAAGAGTGCATAACCGCATGGATAAGCTTACACTAACCCGTCAATTTTGGATCCAATTGGGGATTTTCCTTGGAAGGTATCAGGAAGAAATTACATGATATTAAAAAAAAGGTATGGTAATATTATAGAAAAGAAATATATATCTAATTATATAGATATTATTAATTGTAATGATAATTAATAATATCAATAAATTCATTAATTTACTTTCTATTTTTCTTGGTATTTATTTTACAAGTATTTATTTACTCTATTTTTCTTCAATGTTACTATTACTATTGTACTCTTACTATTGACAAATTGTATTTGATCAATACAATATTGTATTGATCAAATACAATTTGATCATAGATAAATAGATATTTTTTTTTTAATTCCGTTCTCTCTCTTTTTTTTCTTTACTCGAACAGTAAGTTTGTATTTTTTTTCATCATCAAGATATCTTTTTTTTTTTTTAAGAATTTGATAAAAAAAATGGTGATTTTTTCAAATTTTTTATTTTGATTGGAATGAATTTCGATTTTCTTCAATTTTAGTAATAGAATTGAGATTTTTTTTATCGAATTTTTTATTTCTCTGTTACTCATTTTTTGTTTTGATAGAGTCATGTAATAAAATTGATTTGGTTTTTGATTTCGATCATATATATATCTCTTCTTATTTATCTGGGTTGCTAACTCAATGGTAGAGTACTCGGCTTTTAAGTGCGACTATGATCTTTTACGCATTTGGATGAAGAAAAAAATTCGTCCAGACTTTTGGTAGAGTCTATAAGACTGCGACTGATCCTTAAAGGTAATGAATAGGAAAAAACAGCATGTCGTAATAAAAAGAATTTTATTCTTTAATTCTTTGAATTTATTTACAATCTATTCAATATTTTTTATATTGAGAGTAATTAAAATAGAATTACTTTGGACCTTATCTTATCCAATCACTACAGTTCAAAAAAACGGTTTTGAGTTTTGGAAGGAGAAAAAAGGAATTTCCAAATTTTAGCTAGGTCTATTAAATAAATGGATAGAGCCCGATGGCTCCAATTCTGATCAAGTCAAAAAGAAACGAGCTTATGTTCTTTATTGGAACGATTCCCCATCTAATTAGATGTTAAAAATAGATTAGTACCGAATCTGGGAAAAGATGGATGAGTTTTTTTATGATTAAACTTTTGATCTGATTCATTCAAAAAATGAATCCTAATTATTCTCCAATTTAAAATTGGAGATGGATGTGTAGAAGAAACTGTATATTGATAAAAAAGATGTATTCCAAAATCAAAAGAGTAATTGGGTTGCAAAAATAAAAGATTCTAAGCTATTTAAATCCGAATAGATCAATAAACTACTTGGATAGAAAAAGGAAAGAAAATTATCTTTCTAATAATTTTTTTCTATATTTAGGATTAGTTAATAGAGCTGGCTTTCTCATTTCTTTTCCGGAGTATTGATTCTATATACTAGAATCAATAAGAAAAACTCTGTTCTGACCATATTGCACTGTGTATCATTTGATAAACACAGAAAAGGCTAATTACTTCTGCTTCAAGTAGAAATATCAATGGAAGAATTTCAAAGATATCTAAAAAAATCTAAATTTCGTCAACAGCAATGCTTATATCCGCTACTTTTTCAGGAGTATATTTATGCATTTGCTTATGATTATGGGTTAAATGTTTCTATCGAACCTGTGAAAAAATTGATTAGCTATGATATTAAATCTAGTTTAATACTTGTAAAACGCTTAATTATTCGAATGTATCAACCGAATTCAACAAAGAATTCGGTTATTCAACATTGTAACCAAAATCAAATTAATGAGCACAATCGCTTTTTTTACGCTCATTTTTTTTCTCAGATGATATCTGAGGGCTTTGGTTTTGTTGTAGAAATTCCAATTTCCCTTCGATTTCTTTTTTCCTTTTCTAAAAAAAAAATATTAAAATTGCAAAATTTACGATCTATTCATTCAATATTTTCTTTTTTAGAGGACAAATTTCCCTATTTCAATAATGTGTTAGACATACTAATACCTTATCCTGTCCATTTTGAAATCTTAGTTCAAATCCTTCAATGCTGGATCCAAGATATTCCTTCTTTACATTTATTGCGATTCTTTCTCTTCCAATCCAATTATTCTAATTGGAATAGTTTCTTTATTTCAAAGA